CCCAAGTTCGAATTTGCGACAGGGTAGGTAAAAATAGAAATAAATTGATAAAATATTCCTGGAAAAATTCTGTCACTTTGGAGTCTTGTATAGAATATCAAAATTGATCCAATTTCTACCTATTATTATGATATTACGATCCGATGGGATACCAACAAAAAAATAAATGGTTCAATCTCCTCTCTATGAATGAGATAAAGACAGAATAATCAAAAGTAGTATAGAGTTTCCTTTTTTTAACACACTAATTCAAAAAAGAATTCGCGGATTCTTTTTGGTAGTGAGTGGAATTTTTAGAATACGATTAAATTGCGTTGCGTAATATAATATAAATATACTAAGAATAGTATTGTATTTATTAAGTACATGCTGATACGGCTATCTATCTAGCCATATATCACAACTTTTATTGAAATTTCACTTGGGACAACATGGGCCACACTCCATCAAAATTTGTATTTTCTATTCAATATATTCAAATATTCAATGAAAAATTGAAACAGGATGATTCTCTATAGGGATATGTACATAAGAGAGAGATCCGGCTTGGTATCTAGGTAACAATTTCTGTTCTGGGATTTACATATATACATATATGTTGTTATAATTGAAATTGAAAAGGATTGATTATTGAAAAAAATGAATACTGATTAGTCATATTAGTCATAAATCAATTTGATTTTATGATTTTCTTTTGCCATTCAAGGAAACCAAATTTCATTGGAGATAAAAATGGAAGAACCGTTCACTAATTCAAAGTAAATTGTTAATGGTTCCGATTTGCCTCAGTCTGTGACCGGAAATCCATTTTTTCTACTCTCAATAAAAAAAAAAGAAGGGAAGTTTTTAAGCTTGAGATACAATCAATCGAAGAGAATAATATAAACTAGATCCAATAAAAAAAAAGAATTAGTAATAGAAATAGAATATAGATAATATTTTTATCTATTTTGGACCGAATTTGGCGGCATGGCCAAGTGGTAAGGCGGGGGACTGCAAATCCTTTATCCCCAGTTCAAATCCGGGTGTCGCCTGATCAACAAAAGATTGGGGATTTCTTATCCTGTTGATCTAAATTCGATGAATTTTTGCTCCGCAAGAAGCAGAGGCAAAGGACTAAGCGGACGTGTCAATACTTGATTTTTATAACCCATAGCATAGGTTTTATAAAAGACTGTCATTTTTTTTTTTCTCAAAATCTGGGTGTAGCCCAAACAAACCGGTATCAATAGGGATGAAGCAACTCTCACTTATTAATTTAATGATAGGTTCGGGCCATTTATTTTATTTAATTGAAAAATCAAATAAACGGCGAGAGTCAATTCTGGGATTCAGAACTAAGGTCGGAAATCTCGGTATCCAAGGGTTCCTAAAGGGCGCTCCTTTTTTGGTACTAGAATTGAAGAAGAGATTATACGAAAGACTATCATATCAAGATCTCTTAAACTGCCCTTATTAAACAAAGTAGTGTCTCGCGATACCGTCTGGTATTAAATTAGATCGGATACGATGATGGGAAATCTATTTAGGAGTTGTGGAAAGGCCCGAAGATACTTTTTATCCAGACTCACGAGAGGCTATGAGTGCTCAGACATGCAATCAGAATGGTTGGTCTACTCTTATTTTTATAGAGTAAATAAAGTAAAGTTCAAAGTTGAAAAGAAAAAATGTATGTAGGAATAGTGGTGGTGGGTTCTCCCGATTCTTTCACAGAAAGAAAGACAGTAAGCTTAGATCAAATAGGAAATAGAGGTATCTGATAGATAGTTATCTCTCTTGATGGTATATTTTTATGCTTTTTGCTTAGTAAAGAAAGGTATCAAAACAAACAAAGGGTCTTACTATTCTTACTCTTACATGCTCCACTCCATTAGAGGAGCATTCCTTTGCTATTTCCAAAGAAAAAACGTGTGTATCATCGTATTTGTACTTAATGCTTCCTGATTCTACCAGAAACCCTAAAATATAGAAACTTGTTACGGGTGTATTCATTGAATTGGTTTGGTTCATCAACAGTCTTAACTCAGAATCCTATTTTGACTCTGCGCCATTGATTCCACTATGATTATTAATCAATAACAGAATAATTCCTTCATAGAAATAGGGGCATAATTCACATGGATATAGTAAGTCTTGCTTGGGCTGCTTTAATGGTAGTCTTTACATTTTCCCTTTCACTTGTAGTATGGGGAAGGAGTGGACTCTAGGGCTGGGGGCACTACTAATTGAGTAATCGATTGCTCAATCGAACTGTATCAACTCTTTATTGATCATTTTTCGAAGCCTTAAAAAAAAAAAAAATCTCTTCCAAATTGTACTTGAATACAGTAATGAAAGATTATCATAATTGTATTTCGAAACTTAAATCTACGCATGATAGGAGATTTTTTCCAATCCAACCGTTTCCTAAATATTCTATTTTGGTGAATCAACTCTTATCAGAATTATGGATATTACAATAAGAAAAACCAATACCTATTTTTTTTTCTTTATTTATTTCCCTTTTTCTTTCCTTTTACCTTTCTAAAAGAAAGTCGTTCCGCTATTACGACAATACATATTTTCTTTCCGCTGGAAACGAAGCGATTAGTGATTGTCCAAAAAGGTCCTACACATAAATAACACATAATAAAATTAGATCTTTCTTCCATTGAGCGATCCATATATCACACATTTAACATTTGTTTTAGACTCCTAGAAATGTTTTTATGCTTTTTTTGACTCATTTCATGTTTAAGCATGAAAAATGGACAGGCTCTACTCTACTCCTTTTCCAAATAAAATCCGAAGAGGTTACCATATAACTCCGCGGATCATCCCTTAATTGTGACTTCTTGAGATGGGAAATCAAAATAAAAGAAATAGAATTAGAGTGCTATCTATATGTACATCTAATATATGTACATATTGTAATTTGATCTATATGAAGCCTATATTCGTATACAATACAACTTTATATAATAAAAAATAGTATACAATACTAGCCAGTGTGGTAGAAAGAACTATAGTTCTTTCTACCACACTAGCTTATTAGATACTTACTAAGATACTTCTGATTCCAGCCTAATCATTTCATTTAAGACTTAGAGTTTGAATCCCTTTCTTTCATTTCTTAAATCATTGATAAGAATTAATAATTCAAATTAATCATTTTGACTAACTGTTTTTACATAGATGATAAGTAAAAAAGCAGTAGGAACTAGAATGAACAGTGCAGTAGCAATAAGTGCGAGAATATTGACTTCCATAATCTTCTTTTTTTTTGTTTCGCAATAACTCGGGATCTAATCCCATAGAGATGAGAAATTTGACTCTTGTAAATTCAATGGGATGAATTACATCCTGATAATACTGAATCAGATCAATATTATGAATAACAATTTCTGATCTATCAAATGAATTCATCGTCGAAAATTGAATAGTATAACATAGGAAGATCCTTTATCCATACTAAATAAAAAATACCATTTTTGATTGTATCAGAAATACCCGCCGTTGGATTTTCGTCCCCTTTTTTCACTTTTTCTTTTCTATAACCTAGCATCTTCCTTATACAACTTTCCTACTTATACATAAAATTATGAAGTATCGTATGATATGACCAGTATTCTCTGGGTCATACACAGATCCAAACAGTATAAGTGAGATAGAAAAAAGAAAGGATTAAGGATAAAAAATCGAATATTCGAACAAATGAAATTTACTAAGAATAAGAAAGGGGACGTTGCTTGGTTGGTCTTTTCTTTTATTTAGTATCCTCTCTTTATTGGATTGGGATTGGAACGTATACACGAAAAACGCAGTATGCAATTTGAATAAGAATGAAATAGATTGTTTCCAATTAGTATTAATAATTGAGGATACACAAAAAAAAGTAGGAATTTAGAAAGGATGTGCTTTAACCTGAAAAGTACTTCGCCGGGTAATTAAATTCTATTTATATTAAGTGTATCGTACAATAAACGAAGACAATTTATGTCTGTACTCCCCAAAAAATATGGGCACTCTATTCCATTTCATTGATCAAGAACAATCGAAAAAGAAAGTGAGTATGGTATCTCTTAAATTTAAAATACTGAATATAGTCAGTCTGAATATAGCAATACTACCGATTGTACTAATCTACATATGTCTCTCCCTTATCAATCAGTACTAGTGAAAGAAATTCCCCTATTTGTCTGATGATAAATGCGAAACAAAAGAAATAAAAATCCCCCTCCCGCAACGGAGATTCCATTTTGCTCCCCGTCTTCCCTTTCGCTAAAAAGAAAAAAAAAAATGAATTGAGAAATTCATCGGATCCTAGTTCGGGACTGACGGGGCTCGAACCCGCAGCTTCCGCCTTGACAGGGCGGTGCTCTGACCAATTGAACTACAATCCCAGCGAGGTGTATAGCATACATATTCTTATGGTTTCATAAGAACATTCTACTCGTCATGTTGTAACGTAACGGATACGCGAATGATATATTGATATCATATCCACATAAACACGGGCTTTAGTGAGAGTAGCGCGGATTATTAGTAACTAGTGATTTTTTATTTTATTGTTAAAAATAGATAATAAATCTTTCAATGAGATGGAGCAAAAAAATCGACCCTTTTTCTTTATTTCTACGGATCAGGCATCTCTGTTTCCTTCTCATGGAACGGTGAATTTTTGGGCCGAGCTGGATTTGAACCAGCGTAGACATGTCGCCAACGAATTTACAGTCCGTCCCCATTAACCGCTCGGGCATCGACCCAGGAAGAATTCATTCTAGGCTTATTGATAATCCATGATCAACTTCCTTTCGTAGTACCCTACCCCCAGGGGAAGTCGAATCCCCGTTTTCTCCTTGAAAGAGAGATGTCCTGAACCACTAGACGATGGGGGCATATCCGCCCGACCGTCATCATACTATGATGATAGTATGAACAGTTTTTTGGAATTGTCAATATAATCTAATGGTATGGCTAGATCGGAAGAGTCTTTCTATCTATGTTCTAATTCTATAGAA